AAAGAGTAGAATAATAAATTCAGAATAGGAATTCTCTTATCCCATCGGAAGGGTATTATCTCATAATTATCTATGACTGTTTATGTCTCTAGCATGACCACTTGATTAAATGTGGAGGAAGTGGGATAAATGGCCGATACTACTGGAAGAATTCCTCTTTGGATAATAGGTACTGTAACAGGTATTCTTGTGATCGGTTTAATAGGCATTTTCTTTTATGGTTCATATTCCGGGTTGGGCTCATCCCTGTAAGTAATCGGGGCAACTGAGTTATAGATGTGAAAGCATAATAACTCAACGGAAAACCCCCCTTCTCTGTCTGATTCGAGGGGGTCCCGTTGAGTTATTAATATAATACTTTATTCGTAAAAGTGACAAAATAGATTGCCTTTTTGATATTTCAAATATTTCAAAAAAAAAAAATTCCCTTTCTTTTTTTTGTTGTCCACTACTTTACGTAATAAATTCTATTGATTACGTATACAAATTGAATACAAATTGAAAAGTAAGTTATGCTAAACCTAGAAAAAAAGAAAAAAAAAAAAAAAAACAAACTAAAAATAGTATAGTAATCTTTGAGGAATGGGATCAAGAATCATTATTATTTTGACACAAGAAAGGTATATGGAAAATTTATTTTCTTGTGTCGAAGACTAAGAAGACAAATAAAATAAAAAGAATACCTCTTAGAATCCTTATGTTCCACCCGCATTTATCTTTTTCTTTTCCGCTTACTTATCTTATGTTTAGTTTCTAATCAAATTGGATTCTAGATTCTATTAGAATAGGAAAGCTTTTGATCTACTCTATGTCTATGATAGAATAGTAAGAGGAAGATAATAACACCACTGCAGATTCAAAAAACAAAACGCAAAACAAAAGAGGGGATAAAGTCAAATAGTCTTCTTACCACTATCCATTATCCATATTATGACTAGAAATGCAGTACAAGTAATTCCCAAAATCTGGTATCTGATATAGGTATAAAAAAAAAAATAGAAAAAAAGAGCTTTTCACAATTTTTTTTAATTACCAACCCAAATTTTGTTCTTTTTAAGAACTTGATATTGATAAAATTACAGATCTAAAAAAAAATTACAGATCTAAAAATTCATTTCGGACAATTGAACCTTCTCAAACTGTTTCTTTTTAAGAACCAAAAAGATTTGTGCCAAAATAACGGATGCCAAGAAGAACAAAAGGCCTTGGACACGTAATGGGGCCTGAAGTACTATTTCCGCGTCCCCCTGACCAAATCCACCTACATTAGGATTACTCGTTAATGGTTGATCAACTTTGATGGATTCGCCTTCTGAAACAAGAAGTTCCGGTCCTGGGGGTATAATATCACTCACTTGACGTCCCTCTGACGCATCTGTTATGGTTATTTCGTACCCCCCTTTTTCTTTTCGTATTATTTTACTTACTATCCCTGTGGCTGTAGCATTATAAACCGTATTGTTACTCTTGCTCCCGTCGGGATAAATCTGACCCCTTCCTCTGTTTCCGCCTACATATATGGGATATTTTAAAAAGTGAACATCTTTCTTAGTGGCGGGGTCCGGAGAAAGAATTGGAAAGGTAATTTCACTATATTTCTGACCAGGAACAGGACCTATCACAAGAATATTTTTTTTAGTGGGGCGATAACTCTGAAAAGAAAGATTTCCTATCTTTTCTTTAATCTCTGGCGAAATACGATTGGAAGGGGCTAATTCAAAACCCTCAGGTAAAATAAGAACAGCCCCTACATTCAAAGCCCCCTTTTTTCCATTAGCAAGAACTTGTTTCAGTTGCATATCATAAGGAATTCGAACAACTGCTTCAAATACAGTATCAGGAAGTACCGCTTGTGGAACCTCAATATCTACCGGTTTATTGGCTAAATGACAATTGGCACATACAATACGGCCAGTTGCTTCGCGTGGATTTTCATAACCCTGCTGTGCAAAAATGGGATATGCATTTGAAATGGATGCCCAAGTTATTATACATATCATAAGTGAGATGGAAATTGAATAAGTAATCTCTTCCTTTATCCAAGAAAAGGTTTTTCGAGTTTGCATGGTCCAATCATTGATCCTGAAAATTTCTACAATAAAATTCGGTAGGTCGCTAGTATAGTTCCCTATCCACGATACTGGTAGTTACTGAAAAATTTTTACTAAAATATAAGATATAGGAAGAGAATCCCTTGGCTGTGATGTATAGAAAAAAACGAAATTAAATATATATAGAAAGAAAAAAAATAATATTAAAGTAAAGATAAAATAATTTAAATAATATAAAGAAAGATAAAATAAAGTAAGATTTTGAATGTTTTGCTTATGTACAAAATACCAAAGATTCGAATTCGATTTTTTGATCATTTTTCAGTCATTCATTGAATGATAAATCACTACAAGTGACGGAGATACACGATTTAAATAACGGAAAATCCAATATTTGAAAATTGTATCGATAATGACTGGAAAAGTGGAAACAAGGCCAGATATAATTTGATCGTTATGAGCAAATCCAAAATCTTTATAAACAGAACCAATCATTAGTTCCCAACCGTGAGGTGAATGGAATCCTATACATAAATCGGTTAATAAAAGAATGGAAAAAGCTTTTATTGTGTCACTTAAGTTATATAGGAATTCTTGAACCCAAGAATTAAGAAAAAAAAGTTCTTCATTACTTAGAATAGAATAACCACTTAGGATAACGAAAGAGATTATATTTGTCGAGAAGTGCAAAATCGTCTGGATACGATCCTCATTGTGTATCTTGATCAATTTTATCGTTTGTTTCTGGATTCCGATAGGAAACTTTTGTAGATGTATTTCCGGATATTCTTTTATCATTTCGTCCAAGCGAACGAGCTCCTCTAATTCTATGAATTTTTCTAAAAAACTTTTTTCTTGGATATCATTTAAAAAAATTTCGGATTTACTAGTATTACACGAATTAATAACCCAAGATTCAAAACTTTTTTTAAATAAAAAAGAGATACACCAGGGAAAAAAAACTATAGATGTAAGATATAGAAGGGGAATAAATGTTTTTTTTTCCATTTTTCGTATGTGACTTTTTACTGAACGCACCTCATTTATCGATTCTATATGATCTAATATTTCTATCAAGCATAAGTTCTATTACAAGGCTTCGAACTTACGCTGTTTTTATTTGTAAATCAGTGGTTATTCCTGAAATTTTCAAAGATGAAAGAAGAAAAAAAAATAGCCTAAAATAAAAAGAGTACACGAATGAAGAAAAAAATATTCTTTTTAGATATCCCAATTGCTCAATTTCGAAGCAATTCCCCCTTTTCGATAAATGTCCTCAAGAGCCACTCAAAATTCGGATTTCGAGATGAAAGAATTACGTTCTATCAACAAAACAAATATTTAGAAAAAAAATGGCCAATTTCCCCACACCCCCCAAGAATAATTAAACACCCCCCAGGAATAATTAAGAAAGATTTCTGAAAAATATTGTGATATGATAATCAAAAATGAGCGAAAAAAAGACAGAAAGGTTATCATTCTAAGTGGTCCAGCCCTTTGCTCATTAATCATTAAGGAGGGCAAAAAAAAGATAAAAAGAAACGTCGGCTCACAAAAGAAAGGAGAGAAAATTTCCAAGATATAATCTATCGAGCCGTAACCTATCAATTTCAAATATTGAACAGAATTTCTTTCTATTTTATTCCGAAATGATTTGTTTTGATCTACGAGATCGGTCTATTATTTGGATTTCTTACTTGTTTTGTTACTGGATTTAGTGAATTTACATAAGCATAACAAAATTTGCAGATAAAAAAACTTTCATTTTCAAATTGGAATTGGTCCGTATGTGAAAAAATTCCGGTTAAGTTATGCTATATAAGTTTTGCTAGAAAAAAAAGAAGATTTTAGCTCCTGCTAAGAAAATGTTCATTCTTCAGCTCATTTTAAAATACTTCAATTGGTACACGCAAAAAATAGGCCAATTCTGCTACTTTTTGCTCAATTTCTTGTGGAGTCAAATTCTCATCAGTACGAGTCAAAGGAACAGTCCCTCGGCCTCTGATTTCCATATAAGGGATACGCCGAGCGTAAATACCCTCTTTAACTTCTATTCTAATAGACTGAATATCTTTCATAAGGAATCGGAGTAAGATGCGACGATTTTTTCCAGGAAATCCCCAGCGAAAAAAGCATACTATTCCTTCTTCTCTATCGAATCGATCATAACCCCCACCCACATTCCACAAAATTGTGCACCACAAATAACAACTAATAAATAGACCAGCGATCCCATAGAAAGACATCACGATCCCTTGTGGAAAAAAAAGTATTTGCTGAGAGGGAAATAAAGATATGAAACTTTTTCCAAGATAACTGGAAATTCCAACCAATAAAAAACCAAATGAACCTAAAAAAAGGATAAAAGCCCAGCCGAAATTACTTATTTTTCGAGACCCCGCTATAAGTTCTATCCATATATGTTCTGATCGCCAACTCATACTAGATCCAGTTGCTTTTTATTGGAAGTGGGAGACTAGCCCATAGTAATTTTCATCAACTCGCACTATTTTGATGGGAATCTTTAGGAGGAATTCATCGAATTCATTAGATTAACAAAAAGTATCCTCATCATATGATCTCCTATTTACACATATATAACATGTTATATCATATTAGACTAACTAGATATCCGTATTAGGATCTAAGTCGAGGTCTTGAAAAAGAAATAAATGAAATCTACTTCCATCAGACCGAATCGGATTTAAAAAATCTTGTTTTTTTGAACATGAAGAGATAAAGAAGCCATTGCAATTGCCGGAAATACTAAGCCCACTAAAGGCACAAAAATGGAGGGTAAATTGTTGAGAATTGTCATAGAATGGGGCACCTCAATTTAATATTTGTACCTATTTTTTTTCTTCTAATTCGAATTTTTATTTCATTTTTATATTATTATATTTCGATTAGAATAGAATATTCTATATCTATAATTCTTAATTATATATTATTTCTTATTCTTAATTATATAATATATTAGTAGATTCTATATTTCTATTAGAATATTTTAATATTCTATATCTAATATTTTTTATTTATTAATTATTCTATATTATATATTTTAGATTTCTATTGCATTTCTATTTTATATATTCTATTTCGATTTGAATTCTATTCGAATTCGAATATTTATATATTCTATTGTTTTCTATTGTTTTATTCTATTATTTTGAATATTCAATTTTTAATATTATTATTAAATAGATTATTATTTATTATTCAAATTTCTATTTTTTATTATTAAACTTTTTTATTAAAAGAATATATTCTAATTATATATATTTTTCTATTTTTATATTCTATTTTTCTATTATTACATATATTTTTAGATATTATTATATTAAAATTTAATATTTTAATATTAGTAAATAGTCAATTTTCTTATATTAATTAGATAGAATGTTAATTAGATTATTCTAATTATATAGAATTATATATAATATAAATTATATATATATATATTCTATAATTATTATATTAATATTTAATAGAATATAAATAGAATATATTCAAATTCTATTAAATATTTATATTCTATTAAATATAAAAATTTCAAAATAAAAATATATATATATAAAATTAAATAAGAAATTCTCTTAAAATGAAACTAAATTTTATATTAAATAATATTCTATTAAATTTCTATTTCTCTATTAATTATTCTTTATTAATATTATTATTCTTTAATTAATATTATTATTCTTTAATTAATATTAAATTAACATTAATATTTATTATTTCTCTTATTTCGTATTAATTCTTCTCGTATTAATTAATTATTATATCTTATTAATTCTTATATCCCTAATCTAATTATTTGAATTATTAGTACTAGTAATTAGTTTATTAGTAATTATTCGAAAGATAATTTTAGAATCATTAAGATTTGTATATAATATAATTATACTAAGTATATCGAAATGAACCTATATAATTCGAATACTTCTAATACTAAGAAAATAAAGTGCTAAAGAGTATAGAACTAATTAAGTGACTTATTCGTATTTCTACAGGAAAGAGATATATATGATAATCCACCTATTTGTTATTCTTCTTTATATTATCTTTTTTTTCTTGTCTTATAACTTTATTTTTTATTTTACTAATTTTTTTGTATGCAGAAATAAGAAAAGAACATGAAATTCGTTTTATTTATTATTTACCGTTTTACCTTGCTGAACTTTTTTTTTTTTCACGGAAAAAAGAATTCACTCTTTTTTCTTGTTGATAGAAAAAAGAGTGAATATCGACCAAAAAATTATCTGGATGATTCTTCCTACAATTTGCTCTTATGTCACATAAAAATCCATTCTTGGGTTTTTTCCTTTGATTCCAATAAAAAAATACCTGCTCGCCCGAAAAAAAAATAATTTTGAAAATTTCAATTGAATTAACTAATTTAATTAACTTTACTTAAAATTAAGTTAAGGCACTAGGATTCAAAGGAAAGAAATCGTGGAGCTGAAGTAACTCATGCAAAACGCCTTTTAAAAGATTACGTGGTACGATTGAATCGAATAAGCCCTTATGGAATAAAAATTCGGCCGATTGTGAACCTTCAGGTACTGTCTTATTCAATGTTTGTTCAATTACTCTTTTACCTGCAAATGCAATATAGGCGTTAGGTTCAGCAATAATAATATCCCCCAACATCCCAAAACTAGCTGTCACCCCACCTGTTGTAGGAGACGTAAGGATTGATACATAAAATAACTTTTTATTCGATTGATAATCATATAAAGCAGAAGCTATTTTAGCCATTTGCATCAAGCTCAAACTTCCTTCTTGCATTCGTGCTCCTCCGGAAGCACACACTAAAATAAGAGGTAAAAATTGATTGGTAGCATACTCGATCAAACGAGTAATTTTCTCACCTACTACGGATCCCATACTACCCCCCATAAATTGAAAATCCATAACCCCAACTGCTACGGGAATGCCGTTTAGTTGACCTGTGCCTGTTTGAACAGCCTCGGTTAATCCTGTCTTTCTTTGATAAGAATCAATACGATCTTTATAAGGTTCCTCTTCTGAATGAAATTCAATGGGATCCAGAGATACCATGTCTTCATCCATAGGATCCCAAGTCCCTGGGTCAATCGAAAGTTCAATTCTATCTGAACTACTCATTTTCAAATGATATCCACATTGTTCACAAAGATTCATTTTTGACTTAAAAAATTTCTTATAATTTAATCCATAACAATTTTCACATTGAACCCACAAATGTTTGTATTTTTGAGTTATATCGAGATCATTAGAACTTTCTCTTATAGCTAAATCGCTACCATTCGTGCTAGTTCTTAGACCGGCACTCTCGTTTTCACTACTATTTTCGCTTTCACCACAAACGTAACTATAAATGTAACTTTCGCTATAATTGTTACTACCACTTAAAATAGAACTGATTTGAGAGCGAAGATAACGGTCAATGCAGCTATTGATGTAA